GTTAATGTAGCTTAAACTTAAAGCAATGCACTGAAAATGCTTAGATGGGTATTTATACCCCATGAACACAAAGGTTTGGTCCTAGCCTTTTTATTGGCATCTAGTAAACTTACACATGCAAATATCCTTGCCCCGGTGAGAATGCCCTCTATATCAACATGATCAAAAGGAGCAGGCATCAAGCTCACTACCCACAGTTGCTCATAACGCCTTGCTCAACCACACCCCCACGGGACACAGCAGTGATTAAGATTAAGCTCATGAACGAAAGTTCGACTAAGTTATACTAATACATGGGTTGGTTAATTTCGTGCCAGCCACCGCGGTCATACGATTAACCCTTGTCAATAAAGCACGGCGTAAAGCGTGATTAAAAGATTAACCCTAATAAGACTAAGCCCAAACTAAGCTGTAAAAAGCCCTAGTTTTAACAAAAATAATTAAACGAAAGAAGTCTTAGGAATTTTGAACTCACGATAGCTAAGACCCAAACTGGGATTAGATACCCCACTATGCTTAGCCCTAAACATAAACACTCAACTAACAAGAATGTTCGCCAGAGTACTACTAGCCACAGCTTAAAACTCAAAGGACTTGGCGGTGCTTTACATCCCTCTAGAGGAGCCTGTTCTATAATCGATAAACCCCGATACACCTTACCACCCTTTGCAAATATCAGCCTATATACCGCCATCTTCAGCGAACCTTAACAAAGCCTCATAGTAAGCGCAATAATTCAACATAAATACGTTAGGTCAAGGTGTAGCCCATAGGGTGGGAAGAAATGGGCTACATTTTCTATTCACTAGAACATTTCTACGATAGCTTTTATGAAACTCAAAGCCCAAGGCGGATTTAGTAGTAAGCCAGGAATAGAGAGCCTAGCTGAATCGGGCAATAAAGCACGCACACACCGCCCGTCACCCTCTTCAAGTTCTACAAACAAATAACAATAATTAATTTATACTATTAATAGTACAAGAAGAGATAAGTCGTAACAAGGTAAGCATACTGGAAAGTGTGTTTGGAATAATCAAGATGTAGCTTAACGAACTAAAGCACCCGGCTTACACCCGGAAGATTTCCTATCTCTAGAACATCTTGAACTAGTCCTAGCCCGCACTTTATCAACTTCACACAACAACAATAATTCAAGTTAAACAAAACATTTACCTTTATTAAAGTATAGGAGATAGAAATTTTCAATCGGAGCAATAGAGCAAGTACCGTAAGGGAAAGATGAAAGAAATAACTTATAGTAAAACAAAGCAAAGACTAAACCTTTTACCTTTTGCATAATGAATTAACTAGAAATAACTTTGCAAAAAGAATTTAAGCCAAGTACCCCGAAACCAGACGAGCTACTTACGAGCAGCTATCAGAGCTAATCCGTCTATGTGGCAAAATAGTGGAACGACTTGTAAGTAGAGGTGAAAAGCCTACCGAGCCTGGTGATAGCTGGTTATCCAGACAAGAATTTTAGTTCAACTTTAAATTTACCTTAAGCACTAATAATCCAAATGTAAATTTAACTGTTAGTCTAAAGAGGGACAGCTCTTTAGACAAAGGAAAAAACCTTCATTAGAGAGTAAAACAATTAATTTCCATAGTTGGCTTAAAAGCAGCCATCAATTAAAAAAGCGTTCAAGCTTAACTAAATTCATCAGACTTAATCTAACCATTAAAACTCAGCTCCTAACTTCACACTGGATTAATCTATAATAACTATAGAAGCAATAATGTTAATATGAGTAACAAGAAAATATTTCTCCCTGCATAAGTTTATATCAGCCCGAATAAATCACTGATAGTTAACAAATTTATAATTTAACTTAATCAACCCTAACTTTTTATTATCCATAATGTTAACCCAACACCGGTATGCACTCAAGGGAAAGATTAAAAAAAGTAAAAGGAACTCGGCAAACACTAACCCCGCCTGTTTACCAAAAACATCACCTCTAGCATCAATAGTATTAGAGGCACTGCCTGCCCAGTGACATATGTTCAACGGCCGCGGTATCCTGACCGTGCAAAGGTAGCATAATCATTTGTTCCTTAAATAGGGACTTGCATGAATGGCCAAACGAGGGTTTATCTGTCTCTTACTTTTAATCAGTGAAATTGACCTTCCCGTGAAGAGGCGGGAATAAACTAATAAGACGAGAAGACCCTATGGAGCTTAAATTTACTAGTCCAAGTATTCCTTTATTAAATCTACAAGAGATAAAACCACTACCCATGGACTAAAAATTTTGGTTGGGGTGACCTCGGAGTATAACTCAACCTCCGAATGATTTTAATCTAGACTCTTAACCAGTCTAAATTTCAACTCATAAATTGACCCAAACTATTGATCAACGGAACAAGTTACCCTAGGGATAACAGCGCAATCCTACTCAAGAGTCCATATCGACAGTTAGGGTTTACGACCTCGATGTTGGATCAGGACATCCAAATGGTGCAGCAGCTATTAATGGTTCGTTTGTTCAACGATTAAAGTCCTACGTGATCTGAGTTCAGACCGGAGAAATCCAGGTCGGTTTCTATCTATTAAAAATTTCTCCCAGTACGAAAGGACAAGAGAAATAAGGCCAATCCCTACAATTATGCCTTATGCTTAATAGATGAAATAATCTTAATCTAATTAACTATTTAAACATCTACCCTAGAACAGGGTTAGTTAAGATGGCAGAGCCCGGTAATTGCATAAAACTTAAAACTTTACCATCAGAGGTTCAACTCCTCTTCTTAACATATATGTTCATAATCAACCTACTCCTCTTAATTATCCCAATTCTACTAGCCATAGCCTTCCTAACTCTTGTTGAACGAAAACTATTAGGATACATACAACTTCGTAAAGGCCCAAACATTGTAGGACCCTACGGCCTACTTCAACCATTTGCAGATGCCATAAAATTATTTATTAAAGAACCCCTTAAACCCCTAACATCTTCCATCATATTATTCATCATTGCCCCCTCCCTAGCCCTAACACTAGCATTCATAATATGAATCCCATTACCCATACCCCAACCCCTCATCAATATAAATATAGGAATCTTATTTATCTTAGCAACATCAAGCCTAGCAGTATATGCAATCTTATGATCAGGATGAGCTTCAAATTCCAAATACGCCCTCATCGGAGCATTACGAGCCGTAGCCCAGACAATCTCATACGAAGTTACTTTAGCAATTATTCTACTTTCAGTCCTCTTAATAAATGGGTCATTTACACTCTCCACTCTAATCACAACTCAACAATCTACCTGACTTATCCTACCTACATGACCCTTAGCAATAATATGATTTATTTCCACTCTCGCAGAAACAAACCGAGCTCCATTCGACCTAACAGAAGGAGAATCAGAACTAGTTTCAGGCTTTAACGTAGAATACGCCGCAGGCCCCTTCGCTCTATTCTTCATAGCCGAATACACTAATATTATCATAATAAATGCCCTAACCACAACTCTATTTTTAGGGGCATTCTTTAACCCAACAATACCTGAACTCTTCACATTTAGTTTTATATTAAAAACACTAATCCTAACATCAACCTTTCTATGAATTCGCGCATCATATCCCCGATTCCGATATGACCAACTAATACACTTACTATGAAAAAACTTTCTACCCCTAACCCTAGCCCTATGTATATGACACATCTCTTTACCTATTACCATTGCATGCATTCCTCCTCAAACCTAAAGAAATATGTCTGATAAAAGAGTTACTTTGATAGAGTAAATAATAGAGGTTTAAACCCTCTTATTTCTAGAATTATAGGATTTGAACCTAGTCCTAAGAACTCAAAATTCTTCGTGCTACCTCATACACCATATTCTATTAGTAAGGTCAGCTAAATAAGCTATCGGGCCCATACCCCGAAAATGTTGGTTTATAATCCCTCCCATACTAATTAACCCCTTCACTTTCCTTGCCATCTACCTAACTCTATTCTCAGGAACATTAATTACATTATTTAGCTCTCACTGACTACTCGCCTGAGTCGGCCTAGAAATAAGCATACTAGCAATAATTCCAATCCTTATAAACAAAGCCAACCCCCGATCAATAGAAGCTGCATCCAAATATTTCCTTATCCAAGCCACAGCATCAATAATACTAATAATAAGCGCAATTATAAATTTTATAAAAACAGGACAGTGACTCCTTACCAACCCTCTAGCCCCAATCCCATCTCTAATACTCACCATAGCATTATCAATAAAAATAGGATTAGCCCCTTTTCACCTATGAGTCCCCGAAGTGACTCAAGGTACCCCACTTATATCAGGATTAATCCTACTCACATGACAAAAAATTGCCCCCATCTCAATTATAACCCAAGTCATCCAATCAATCAACTTCCCCCTACTAACATCAATAGCCATACTATCAATCGCAATAGGAGGTTGAGGAGGACTCAACCAAACCCAACTCCGAAAAATCCTAGCCTACTCATCAATCGCCCACATAGGCTGAATAGTAGCAATTATCCCATTTAATCCTACACTCACCATATTTAATCTAATTATTTATATTATCCTTACAGCTAGCATATTCCTACTATTTCACCTTAACAAAAACACCACCGCCCTGACACTATCAGATACATGAAACAAATTCCCTCTACTAATCTCAATTACCCTAATTATTCTTATATCCCTAGGAGGTCTACCTCCCCTTACAGGATTCTCCCCTAAATGAATAATTATTAAAGAACTTGTATCAAATGACAGTATTATTATACCTACAATAATAGCTATAATAGCACTTCTCAATCTATATTTCTACATACGACTCATTTACTCAACATCACTAACATTATTTCCATCATCAAATAACAACAAAATAAAATGACAATTCGAAAACACGAAATTAACACTATTCATCCCAGCTATAATAATCGTATCTACTCTGGCCCTTCCTCTAACTCCCATACTCTCTACCCTAAACTAGGAATTTAGGTTAACCCTAGACCAAGAGCCTTCAAAGCTCTAAGCAAGTAACTATACTTAATTCCTGACCTAAGGACTGCAAGATCTCATCTTACATCAACTAAATGCAAATCAGCTATTTTAATTAAACTAAGCCCTTATCCTGAATTGACAGGACTCAAACCTGCAAATATTTAGTTAACAGCTAAACGCCCAACTCAACTGGCTTCAATCCACTTCTCCCGCCGTAAGAAAAAAAGGCGGGAGAAGCCCCGGCAGAGTTGAAGCTGCTCCTTTGAATTTGCAATTCAATATGACAAATCACCTCAGGACTTTGGTAAAAAGAGGAATTCAACCTCTGTCTTTAGATTTACAGTCTAATGCTTACTCAGCCATTTTACCACCTACCTATGTTCATCAACCGTTGATTATTCTCAACCAATCATAAAGACATTGGAACACTTTACCTCTTATTCGGAGCCTGAGCTGGAATAGTAGGTACTGCACTTAGCCTTTTAATTCGAGCCGAATTAGGTCAACCCGGAACTTTACTAGGAGATGATCAAATCTATAATGTTATTGTAACCGCACATGCATTTGTTATAATTTTCTTCATAGTTATGCCCATTATAATTGGTGGTTTTGGAAATTGACTAGTCCCTCTTATAATTGGAGCCCCTGATATAGCATTTCCTCGTATAAATAATATAAGCTTCTGACTATTACCGCCCTCCTTTCTTCTTCTTCTAGCCTCTTCCATAATTGAAGCAGGTGCAGGAACTGGCTGAACTGTCTACCCCCCACTAGCTGGCAATCTTGCCCATGCAGGAGCCTCTGTCGACTTAACTATCTTTTCTCTCCATTTAGCAGGTGTTTCATCAATTTTAGGAGCAATTAACTTTATTACTACTATTATTAACATAAAACCTCCAGCTATGTCTCAATACCAAACCCCTCTATTCGTATGATCCGTACTAATTACAGCCGTCCTACTTCTCTTGTCTCTTCCAGTCCTCGCTGCAGGAATTACCATACTTCTAACCGATCGTAATCTAAACACAACTTTCTTCGATCCAGCCGGAGGAGGAGATCCCATTCTTTATCAACACCTATTCTGATTTTTCGGACATCCTGAAGTCTACATTCTAATTCTACCGGGCTTTGGCATGATTTCCCATATTGTCACTTATTATTCAGGCAAAAAAGAACCCTTTGGCTATATAGGAATAGTCTGAGCTATAATATCTATTGGCTTCCTAGGATTCATTGTATGAGCACATCATATATTTACAGTAGGAATAGACGTGGATACTCGAGCATACTTCACATCCGCAACAATAATTATTGCCATCCCAACAGGAGTAAAAGTCTTTAGCTGATTAGCAACCCTACATGGAGGTAATATCAAATGATCTCCAGCAATACTATGAGCCCTAGGCTTTATTTTCTTATTTACTGTTGGAGGACTAACAGGAATCGTATTAGCAAACTCATCATTAGATATTGTCTTACATGATACCTATTATGTTGTAGCCCACTTCCACTATGTTCTATCAATGGGAGCTGTGTTCGCAATTATAGGAGGCTTCGTTCACTGATTCCCTCTCTTCTCAGGATATACTCTTGACAATACATGAGCCAAAATCCACTTCACCGTAATATTCGTAGGAGTAAACCTAACCTTCTTCCCTCAACATTTCCTAGGACTATCCGGTATGCCACGACGCTACTCAGACTATCCAGATGCATACACAGCATGAAACACCGTTTCTTCAATAGGCTCCTTCATCTCACTCACAGCTGTAATAATTATAATCTTTATAATCTGAGAAGCATTCGCATCAAAACGGGAAGTAATAGTAGTAGAGCTTACCACAACAAACCTAGAATGATTACACGGATGCCCGCCACCTTACCACACATTTGAAGAGCCAACCTATGTGAAAGCTTAATTACAAGAAAGGAAGGAATCGAACCTCCTATAATTGGTTTCAAGCCAATCCCATAACCATTATGTCTTTCTTTATAAGATATTAATAAAATTATTATATAACTTTGTCAAAGTTAATTTATAGGTTAAAATCCTTTATATCTTTCATGGCTTATCCCTTTGAACTTGGCTTTCAAGACGCTACTTCACCTATTATAGAAGAACTCCTACACTTTCATGACCACACGCTCATAATTGTCTTCTTAATTAGTTCATTAGTCCTTTACATTATTTCACTAATACTTACCACTAAGCTCACTCATACAAGCACAATAGATGCCCAAGAAGTCGAAACTATCTGAACAATCCTACCAGCTATTATTCTCATTCTAATTGCTCTTCCCTCATTACGAATTCTCTACATAATAGACGAAATCAACAACCCCTCCCTAACAGTGAAAACAATAGGCCACCAATGATACTGAAGCTACGAGTACACTGACTATGAGGACTTAAACTTTGACTCCTATATGATCCCTACATCTGATCTAAAACCAGGAGAACTACGCCTTCTAGAAGTAGATAATCGAGTCGTCTTACCTATAGAGCTCCCAGTTCGCATATTAATTTCATCTGAAGATGTTCTTCACTCCTGAGCTATTCCATCTCTTGGATTAAAAACAGATGCCATCCCCGGCCGACTTAATCAAGCTACTTTAACATCAACTCGACCAGGGTTATATTACGGACAATGCTCTGAAATTTGCGGATCCAATCACAGCTTCATACCAATTGTCCTTGAACTAGTGCCATTAAAATACTTCGAAAATTGATCTTCATCAATACTATAAATTCATTATGAAGCTAATTTAGCGTTAACCTTTTAAGTTAAAGACTAGGAGTGTAAACCTCCTCATAATGAGATGCCTCAACTAGATACATCAACATGACTAATCACAATCATCTCAATATTCTTCGCCCTATTCATCTTCTTCCAAATTAAAATTTCTAACCACCCTTTCCCCTACAACCCCTCACCAAAAGATACAACGCTAATTCAACATAAAACCCCTTGAGAAAACAAATGAACGAAAATCTATTTGCCTCTTTCATTACCCCTACAATAATAGGTCTTCCTATTGTCATCTTTATTATTCTATTTCCTAATATTATATTCCCCTCACCTAATCGACTCATTAATAACCGACTAGTCTCCATTCAACAATGACTTATTCAACTTGTATTAAAACAAATAATAACAATACATAATCCAAAAGGACGAACCTGATCTCTAATGCTTATCTCACTAATTATATTTATTGGATCAACAAACCTACTAGGACTACTACCTCATTCTTTCACACCTACCACTCAACTATCAATAAATTTAGGTATAGCCATTCCCCTATGAGCTGGAGCGGTAATTACAGGTTTCCGTCACAAGACCAAAGCATCACTAGCCCATTTTCTACCTCAAGGTACACCAATTCCACTTATCCCTATACTAGTCATCATCGAAACAATTAGCTTATTTATTCAACCAATAGCCTTAGCAGTCCGACTAACAGCTAACATTACAGCTGGGCACCTACTAATACACTTAATTGGAGGTGCTACACTAGTCCTAACATCTATTAGCCCACCAACAGCAATAATCACATTCATTATCCTCGTCCTATTGACACTCCTTGAATTCGCTGTTGCACTGATCCAAGCATACGTTTTTACTCTCCTTGTGAGCCTTTACTTACACGACAATACCTAATGACCCACCAAACCCATGCTTATCACATAGTCAACCCTAGCCCATGACCCCTTACAGGAGCTCTATCAGCCCTCCTCCTGACCTCTGGATTAATTATATGGTTCCACTTTAATTCTAGCTTTCTCCTAACACTCGGAATACTCACCAACATCCTTACTATATATCAATGATGACGAGATATTGTTCGTGAAGGCACATTTCAAGGCCACCATACAACAATTGTTCAAAAAGGTTTACGATATGGAATAATCCTCTTTATTATCTCAGAAGTATTTTTCTTCGCAGGATTCTTCTGAGCTTTTTACCATTCTAGTCTAGCCCCTACACCCGAATTAGGAAGTTGCTGACCTCCCGTAGGAATTAACCCCCTTAACCCCCTAGAAGTCCCACTCCTCAATACATCCGTCCTTCTAGCTTCAGGTGTCTCTATCACCTGAGCTCACCATAGTTTAATAGAAGGTAACCGCACTCATATAATCCAAGCCCTCTCAATTACAATTGCCCTCGGACTATACTTCACTTTACTCCAAGCCTCAGAATACCTAGAAACTTCCTTCACAATCTCAGACGGAGTTTACGGCTCAACATTCTTTATAGCAACTGGATTCCATGGGCTCCACGTAATCATTGGCTCCACCTTTCTCCTAGTATGCCTTATACGCCAACTAAACTTTCACTTTACATCCAACCATCACTTTGGATTCGAAGCTGCAGCCTGATACTGACATTTCGTAGACGTAGTCTGATTATTCCTGTACGTCTCAATTTATTGATGAGGCTCATACTCTCTTAGTACAATATTCAGTACAACTGACTTCCAATCAGTTAGTCTTAGCAATAAACCTAAGAGAGAGTAATAAATCTAATCCTCTCCCTTATTACCAATGTATCCATCGCATTACTCTTAATCTCCGTAGCATTCTGATTGCCTCAATTAAATACCTATGTAGAAAAAACAAGCCCTTATGAATGTGGTTTTGACCCTATAGGATCTGCTCGACTTCCATTCTCTATAAAATTTTTCCTTGTTGCTATCACATTTCTCCTATTCGACCTAGAAATTGCCCTACTCCTCCCCCTACCTTGAGCATCTCAAACCAATAACCTTCAACTAATATTAACAGTAGCTCTCATGCTTCTCCTCATTCTTACTCTTGGCCTAGCTTACGAATGAATCCAAAAGGGCCTAGAATGAGTCGAATAATGATAATTAGTTTAAACTAAAACAAGTGATTTCGACTCACTAAATTATGTATAAAACATAATTATCAACATGCCTATTATTATCCTAAATATTATAATTGCCTACATAATTTCTCTTATAGGAGTATTTATCTATCGATCCCATCTTATATCATCACTCCTATGCTTAGAAGGAATAATACTATCCATATTTATTTTAAGTACTCTAATAACCCTAAACTCCCACTTTTCCTTATCGTATATAATACCCATCATCTTACTAGTATTCGCTGCATGTGAAGCAGCCGTAGGATTAGCTCTTCTAGTCATAATTTCAAACACATATGGATTAGACTACGTCCAAAACCTTAATATCCTCCAATGTTAAAAATCATCTTACCCACAATTCTTCTCGCCCCACTCACATGATTTTCTAAAAGCTCTATAGTCTGAATTAACCCATCAATCCACAGTCTAATAATCAGCTTAATAGTCCTTTTAACACTTAACCAAACAAATGATAATGCTCTAATCTTCTCACCAACATTCTTTTCCGACTCTTTATCTTCACCCCTTCTCATCTTAACAGCATGATTATTACCACTAATGATTATAGCAAGCCAAAATCACCTATCCAACGAACCATTATTCCGAAAAAAACTCTATATCCTAATACTTATTTCTCTACAATCATTTTTGATTATAACCTTTTCCGCTACAGAACTAATTATATTCTACATTCTCTTTGAAGCAACACTAATTCCCACCCTAATTATTATTACACGTTGAGGGAATCAAGCAGAACGACTAAATGCAGGACTCTATTTCTTATTTTATACCCTAGTAGGATCTTTACCTTTATTAATTGCCCTCATTTACATCCAAAAATCAATAGGATCACTAAATTTCATAATTTACATATACCAAAATTCCAACCTCCCTACAACTTGAACAAACAATATCCTATGATTAGCATGCATCATAGCATTTATAGTAAAAATACCCCTATACGGTCTTCACCTATGACTTCCCAAAGCACATGTTGAAGCCCCTATTGCTGGGTCTATGGTTCTAGCAGCTATCTTACTAAAACTAGGAGGATACGGTATAATTCGTATCTCCATTCTACTTCATCCAACCACAAGCTCTATAGCATACCCATTCATCATATTATCCCTATGAGGTATAATTATAACTAGCTCTATCTGCCTACGACAAACAGACTTAAAGTCTCTCATTGCCTATTCATCAGTCAGTCACATAGCCCTAGTAATTGTAGCCATCATAATTCAAACCCCATGAAGCTTTATAGGAGCAACAGCACTAATAATTGCTCACGGACTAACATCCTCCATACTCTTCTGCCTTGCTAACACCAACTACGAACGCATCCATAGCCGAACTATATTATTAGCTCGAGGCTTACAATCAATTCTTCCTCTTATAGCTATATGATGACTATTAGCCAGTCTAACCAACTTAGCTCTACCTCCCACAATTAACCTAATCGGAGAGCTATTCATCATTCTAGCCTCCTTTTCATGATCTAATATCACAATTATCCTAACAGGTACAAATATACTCATCACTGCCCTATACTCACTCTACATACTAATTACAACTCAACGCGGAAAATTCACGTACCACATATCAAACATCAACCCATCATTCACACGTGAAAATATACTAATATTCATGCACATCTTCCCACTCATCCTACTCTCCATTAATCCTTCAATTATCCTAGGACAATTATATTGTAAATATAGCTTAAACAAAGCATTAGATTGTGAATCTAAAAATAGAGAATAACCTCCTCTTATTTACCGAGAAAGTAATGCAAGAACTGCTAACTCATGCTACCGCGCCTACACTCACGGCTTTCTTAACTTTTATAGGATAGAAGTAATCCATTGGTCTTAGGAACCAAAMAATTGGTGCAACTCCAAATAAAAGTAATAAACCTATTTTCCTCATTTATTATATTATCCCTCACTGCTCTTATCTTTCCTATCCTCCTCACAATAACTGACTTGTACAAAAATAACAAATACCCTAACATCGTAAAAAATACTATCATCTATGCCCTCACATTCTGCATAACCCCTACCCTCATATTTATCTACTCCGACTATGAAATAATTATCTCTAACTGACACTGAGTAACAATCCAAACCTTTAATCTTACTATAAGCTTTAAATTAGATTATTTTTCCATACTATTTATTCCAGTAGCACTATTCGTTACATGATCTATTATAGAATTCTCAATATGATATATACACTCTGACCCATATATTAACCGCTTTTTTAAATACCTCTTAATATTTCTCATTACCATAATAATCTTAGTCACCTCTAACAACCTATTCCAACTTTTCATCGGATGAGAAGGTGTAGGAATCATATCATTCCTACTCATCGGCTGATGATATGGGCGAACAGACGCTAACACAGCAGCCCTTCAAGCAATTCTATACAATCGAATTGGAGACATTGGCTTTGTACTTGCAATAGCATGATTTTTAATTCATTCCAACTCATGAGATCTTCAACAATTAACCATCATAAAACCAACCCTCTTACCTCTAATTGGCCTACTCTTAGCAGCAACCGGAAAATCAGCTCAATTCGGCCTACACCCCTGACTTCCCTCAGCTATAGAGGGCCCAACCCCAGTATCAGCCCTCCTGCACTCTAGTACAATAGTAGTTGCAGGCATTTTCCTCCTAGTACGTTTCCACCCTCTAATCGAAAGCAATAAAACCATCCAATCACTTGCCCTATGTCTAGGCGCTGTTACTACTTTATTCACAGCTATCTGTGCACTTACCCAAAACGACATCAAAAAGATTGTCGCTTTCTCTACTTCAAGCCAACTTGGATTAATAATAGTAACTATTGGCATCAACCAACCCTATCTAGCTTTTCTCCATATTTGTACCCACGCATTCTTTAAAGCCATATTATTTATATGCTCCGGTTCAATCATCCATAATCTTAATGACGAACAAGACATCCGAAAAATAGGAGGACTCTTCAAAGCCATACCATTCACCTCATCATCCTTAATAGTAGGAAGCCTTGCATTAACAGGTATACCTTTCTTAACCGGCTTCTACTCCAAAGACATAATCATTGAGTCCGCAAATACGTCGTATACCAACGCCTGAGCCCTAATTATTACACTCATTGCTACCTCCCTTACAGCTGTCTATAGTACTCGAATTATTTTCTTCGCCCTAATAGGACAACCTCGATTCTCCTCATTAAATTCTATCAATGAAAACAACCCTCAACTTATTAATTCGATTAAACGCCTTTTAATCGGCAGTATCTTCGCTGGATACCTTTTATCCAACAATATTCCTCCTACTAATCTACCCATCCTAACTATACCTTCCTACCTAAAACTCACCGCCCTCTTAATTACAATTGCAGGCTTTACAATCGCTATAGACCTAAACAAACTTACCCTCAACTTAAAAACCAAATTCTACTCAAACCTATCTAATTTCTCAAACATATTAGGATATTTCCCTACTACAATACATCGACTTTACCCCTACCTTAATCTTTCTGCAAGTCAAAAATCAGCCTCAACACTCCTTGACCTAGTTTGAATAGAAAAGGCCATCCCAAAACTAATTACAAGTCTTCAATCTAGCGCCTCAACAATAACTTCTAATCATAAAGGCTTAATCAAGCTTTATTTCCTCTCATTCCTCTTATCTATTACCCTAGCTTCTATCTTCACAATCTATTCCCACGAGTAATTTCAATTACAATAAAAATACTAACAAACAAAGATCAGCCTGCTACAACCATTAATCAACATCCATAACTATATAATGCTGCTACCCCCATAGAATCTTCTCCAATTAAACCTAACTCATCACTCTCAAATACTTCTCACCCCTCCATACTATTAAACTCAACAACTACCTCCACCTCACCATACAAATCTGATAACAGTACAACAAACAACTCCACTAACAATCCTAACAACAACACACCCGCTACCACTACACCAGAACCCCAAGTTTCAGGATACTCTTCAGTAGCCATAGCAGTAGTATAACCAAACACTACCATCATCCCTCCTAAATAAATTAAAAACACTATTAACCCCAAAAACGACCCCCCGAAATACAAGATAATCCCGCACCCAATACCACCACTCACAATTAACCCTAATCCACCATAAATAGGAGAAGGCTTCGAAGAAAATCCTACAAAGCCTAATACAAATAATGCACTTAATAAATAAGCTAAATATGTCATTATTTTTACATGGATTCTAACCATGACCAATGACATGAAAAATCATCGTTGTTATTCAACTATAAAAACTAAAATGACAAACATCCGCAAAACTCACCCACTGATCAAAATTATTAATCACTCATTTATTGATCTCCCAACCCCATCCAACATCTCAGCGTGATGAAACTTCGGCTCCCTCCTAGGTATTTGTCTAATTATCCAAATTCTAACAGGACTCTTCTTAGCCATACATTATACATCAGATACACTTACTGCCTTTTCCTCTGTTACTCATATTTGCCGAGACGTAAACTACGGCTGACTCATTCGCTACATACACGCTAACGGAGCCTCTATATTTTTTATCTGCCTCTTTCTCCACGTAGGCCGCGGACTGTACTACGGCTCCTACTTATACTTCGAAACATGAAATATCGGAGTAATTCTCTTATTCGCAGTTATAGCCACAGCGTTCATAGGTTACGTCCTCCCATGAGGACAGATATCCTTTTGAGGCGCCACCGTTATTACCAACCTCCTATCAGCTATTCCCTATATCGGAACAAACCTAGTAGAATGAATCTGAGGTGGGTTTTCAGTTGATAAAGCCACTCTAACACGATTCTTCGCATTTCACTTCATCCTACCTTTTATTATTGCAGCCCTAGCAGCAGTTCATTTACTGTTCCTACATGAAACAGGGTCAAACAACCCATCAGGCCTTATCTCTGACTCAGACAAAATTCCCTTCCACCCCTACTATACAATCAAAGACATTCTAGGACTATTAATACTCTTACTAACCTTCATAATACTAGTTCTTTTCTCCCCTGACCTTTTAGGAGATCCCGATAATTATACACCCGCCAACCCTCTAAATACACCTCCCCATATTAAACCAGAATGGTACTTCCTCTTCGCTTATGCCATTCTCCGCTCTATTCCAAACAAACTTGGAGGAGTCCTCGCACTAGTATTCTCTATCCTTATCCTCATACTATTCCCAATCCTCCACATATCCAAACAACGAAGCATAATATTCCGACCCTTAAGCCAAATTCTCTTCTGAATTCTAGTAGCAGACCTATTCACACTAACCTGAATCGGAGGCCAACCTGTCGAACACCCATTTATCTTAATTGGCCAACTAGCCTCTATACTTTACTTCTCCATTATTCTTTTTATACTACCAATTGCAAGCCTTCTTGAAAACAAACTCCTTAAATGAAGATGCCCTAATAGTATAATCTATTACTTTGGTCTTGTAAACCAAAAATGAAGACACCCAATCTTCTTAGAGCAAACTTCAGGGAAGAAACTATAAATTCCACCTTCAACTCCCAAAGCTGATATTACTAAATTAAACTATTCCCTGDTCATATTCGACCGATTCCCCAAAATTTGACTTCTATGTCAGTATTAAAAATTTACCATCGTATAATGCACTATGTAATTCGTGCATTAATGCTTTACCACATAAATCAATGTATTAGTACATAATATCATTAATAGTACATAGGACATATTATGTCAATTCCACATTAATACTTGACCCCATGCATATAAGCATGTACATTAATACTCACATAGTACATAATACATACACCTAAAACTCCATTACCAAATTATTTTCAACATGGATATCCATAACAACATACAATGATTTATCCCCATGGCACATACTATTCACTAGCGGCACATACCCCATTTCCGTCATAAACCTTTCTCGCTCCAAATGACTATCCCCTTCCAATGGGTGTCTCTTAATCTACCAACCTCCGTGAAATCATCAACCCGCCCAATACGTGTCCCTCTTCTTGCTCTGATCCCATTGAACTTGGGGGTCGCTAACCTGGAACTTTATCTGGCATCTGGTTCCTACCTCAAGGCCATATACTGTAAAATCGCCCACTCGTTCCCCTTAAATAAGACATCACGATGGATTAGTTCCATTTTCGCCCGTGACCCAACATAACTGCACTGTCATGCCTTTAGTGGTTTTATTTTTGGGGGGATGCTTCCACTCACCATTGGCCGTCAGAGGCCCCGTTGCAGTCAATTCAATTGTAGCTGGACTTATTAGTCA